ACCGCCTGAAATTCTCTCCCTTCTAAAGCAGCGCAAGGCGGCCCCCCCAGAACAAAGCCCCACCCCTCTTTTCTCCCTTTAATAAAAGACCCTCGCCCCGCTTCCTATTCATTTGTGGGTCGGGACCCGAAGGCCCCTTTTTTTCTCAAGAGGTGATTTCGAGAATCAATCAACCGACAAATCCGTACCCCAGGTGACTCACAGCCTCCCTCTCGCCCAAATGAAATGGGATGGATTAAATCAATAAGCTTTTTGATTGATTCAGGGCGCAGCGAAGCCAAATTCAATCAAGGCAAGGGGGGCTTGCTTTTCCTGACGCTGAGTCATCCTATTAAAATTTAGCTATGCTAATGGAACAGGAAAAGTATTCAGATGATATGGACCCCCAAGAGATGGGCGAGAACCTCCAATTGCTTAGGGGTCGCACTCTCTCCCGCTTGGTGGACGAAATCTTCTCTCCTTTTAGAATTATTTCTCCCACACACCTTTGCCCTCTTTCACCGCAGAGGAAAGAAGAATCTTCCAAATAAATATATAACAATTTTTTTTTAGTAAGTAGGGCCCCAGAACGCTAAAAAGGCGGGGGAACTAGAGTTGTCACGATAGGAAAGATAAATGACTATAAGGAACCAACGATTCTCTCTTCTTAAACAACCAATATCCTCCACACTTAATCAGCATTTGATAGATTATCCAACCCCGAGCAATCTTAGTTATTGGTGGGGGTTCGGTCCGTTAGCTGGTATTTGTTTAGTCATTCAGATAGTGACTGGCGTTTTTTTAGCTATGCATCACACACCTCATGTGGATCTAGCTTTCAACAGCGTAGAACACATTATGAGAGATGTTGAAGGGGGTTGGTTGCTCCGTTATATGCATGCTAATGGGGCAAGTATGTTTCTCATTGTGGTTCACCTTCATATTTTTCGCGGTCTATATCATGCGAGTTATAGCAGTCCTAGGGAATTTGTTCGGTGTCTCGGAGTTGTAATCTTCCTATTAATGATTGTGACAGCTTTTACAGGATACGTACTACCTTGGGGTCAGATGAGCTTTTGGGGAGCTACAGTAATTACAAGCTTAGCTAGCGCCATACCTGTAGTAGGGGATACCATAGTGACTTGGCTTTGGGGCGGTTTCTCCGTGGACAATGCCACCTTAAATCGTTTTTTTAGTCTTCATCATTTACTCCCCTTTATTTTAGTAGGCGCCAGTCTTCTTCATCTGGCCGCATTGCATCAATATGGATCAAATAATCCATTGGGTGTACATTCAGAGATGGATAAAATTTCTTTTTACCCTTATTTTTATGTAAAGGATCTAGTAGGTTGGGTAGCTTTTGCTATCTTTTCTTCCATTTGGATTTTTTATGCTCCTAATGTTTTGGGGCATCCCGACAATTATATACCTGCTAATCCGATGCCCACCCCGCCTCATATTGTGCCGGAATGGTATTTCCTACCGATCCATGCCATTCTTCGTAGTATACCTGACAAATCGGGAGGTGTAGCCGCAATAGCACCAGTTTTTATATGTCTGTTGGCTTTACCTTTTTTTAAAAGTATGTATGTGCGTAGTTCAAGTTTTCGCCCTATTCACCAAGGAATATTTTGGTTGCTTTTGGCGGATTGCTTACTACTAGGTTGGATCGGATGTCAACCTGTGGAGGCACCATTTGTTACTATTGGACAAATTTCTTCTTTAGTTTTCTTCTTATTCTTTGCCATAACGCCCATTCCGGGACAGGTTGGAAGAGGAATTCCTAATTCTTACACGGATGAGACTGATCACACCTGATCAGTGAAAAATTCTGACACCAATCATTTTCGAGTTAGTATTACACCAAGAATTAATTGACAAGCGGATGAGTTTTATAGTTGGCTATGTTGATATAGCTTAGATAGGGAAAAGATACTATATATAGGGTAGGGCTGCACTTTTAAATCCGGGGCTTTGTTCCCGAAACTCCCCCTTCCCCCTCCCCGTCCCTTACTCGTCTTTTGAAAGCCAGAACATTCGCATAGAGGAGTATCTGTATCACGCATGCTCCTCCACTGATGACAAAATGACCTTATATCCTCCTCTAGGAATTCCTACCCCTATAGGAGAGGGGAAAGAAGTAGAAGAGTATTCTGCATGAATATGCTTCTGCACTGGGAATATCTCATAGTGGGAAGGCCCAGAGATCATAAAAGATGGGATGGGAATGAAGGCATTCCAGCCCAACATAATCCGGTGAATGGGTCGAGAGAGATAGGGAGGGAGGGGGGGGGGATACAGGAAGTATAGTGAACAGTTAAGTGGCTATCCAAGCATTCAATCGGCTATGGAGGGAGGTTTCAGCAAGCGGGTAAGCCGATGATGACTAGTAAAAACTTAGGTAGGTCGATCGTCGCTCATCCCTCGTGTCCTCTCCCGTGAAGTGATTAATCCCTAAAATGGGCATGCAATCCCTATGGAAAAGCAAGTATTCCGATTGGAGGAAATTTCCACCCTCTGATGATCCATTCCGCCCCGCTGCTCAAGACAACACAGAGGATGAAGAGTTTGTATAGGACGAGAGCTAGCCTTTAGACGAATCAAGGATGACCTCTCTGAGGCACCAGTGCTAATGCCTCCTCGGCCCGGAAGAACCACTACGGCTATACATATCAGCCTCAAACGAGTCGTTGGGAACATTCTTATCGCAGAAGAACGGAGAAGGAGTGGTTTCCCTCTCTTCGGGAAGTGAGACAGACGACTATTTTCATAGAGAGAGAGCACTAGACCTGACTAAACATCATCAGCGAGAAGTCACGTCTTGCTTGCTAACACAATATCTTAAGTAGTAAATGGTAACTTCACTACATCCATTCGCCTTGACCGGATCATAGCGTTAGCGGAGTAGGGAACTCCCCCTAAGAACCGATCGGCATGTTGACCTGCTCATCCGCGAGTATGCTCTTAACATGCGTTTAATCGGTTTCGGTGATTGAATTCGAGTCCTACAGAGCGAGCGTGCCATCAAGTATCAAGTAAAGATAGGTTTGAGAAATAACTCTATATAAAAAAATAAGTGGTGCATTGTATCCGCTCTCAAGCTGTAGTTGATTGATGTAGTTGCTTGTAGTTTTCTTTTATCATCGAGATTGGGTTGGTGTTCAGTGTACCGCTACGTGGGTACAAGATCGAAAAGAATGCTTTGCATTACAAGTGAGATGCCCAAGATAAAAGGATCCGAAGGAGCTCGACTGCCAAGGAAAGGAACATCGGCTCTAACCAATGATTGCCAGTTCCTAAGCTCCGGCCTAAAGACAACTGCCTTCTCAACCCACTCGTACGGCTCGTTCACAACTCTCAGGTCCCACCCGATTTCTGATAGAATTGCTGGTCTGCTCCGCTGTAAAAGCCGGCATTTATGGAACTGTTGCCACCAAGAATGTGTCCTCTGGCGTTGGGGACCCCATCCTCGGCTTGGGCATGGGAGTCAAATGTATCAACCTCAGTGAGTGTGGCCAAGAATCTTTCTTGGGTCATCAAATTGGGGTTGCCATAGGGAACGCCACCTCGTTCAAGCACAAGAACTCGATAGGACTGTGACAAGGTGGCGGCCAACGGACAACCGGCAGTGCCACCTCCTACAATTATATAGTCATAGTAATCCTCCGATGGAAAGTTTTTGGCGTTGAACACAAACTTTATATAACTTGGATCTGGTGCAGAAATTCAACAAAAATGATTAGCTTCTATTTTAAAAACTGAAGCAAAACAGACGACAAGAAAAGATAATTTTTATGTTCTAATGAATGTCGTTTAGGTCTAACTGTATTTAACTCATGTTAAGTGGAAAATGGAAATTTCTTTTTTTTGCATTTAGCAACCAAACGGCTTGAATTGATTTAAGCGCTTAACTCTTAGCTCTAAGACTGAATAAGGCATCTACGGATATGAGTTCGGAATCATAAGTAGGAATTTCTTGAAAGCCGAGAAGCGTTATAGGGCGAGGGGCCTAGCGTCTTTCTCGGAATAGCTATCTAAAGTACCCAAGCCAAGGGCAAGGTTGATTTTTCCTATAACTCTATCAATTCCGATTGAATGCCCATCTTTAGAAAGCGTTTACCCCGCAAGAGAGGAGGATTGATGGACATAGGCTGCAGATGGACCAGAATATGCTGTGGGACTTCTGACGTTCGTTCCTCCTTATCTTGCCCGGTAGGTTGTTACAGAAAGAGCCAAACCAAAGCAAAGCAGGGACTGATTCCACATGGGGAAAGAAAGGAGTCGGGCTAAATAGCGTAGATAAGAGTTTTCAAGTTAGGCTTTTTTGAAAGAAAATGCCTTTTGTTGTTGTCGCGTCTTAGGGTCTTATCGGCTTTGAGGCTAGTGACCTTCTCCGGTCTGTGATGGAAGCAATCTCTCTCCGGTCGGTTCGACTGTTAATGGTTTAATGAATATCTCCTTAGGAAGAAAAGGCTCTTTGGCTCTTTGCAATAAGCGCTGTTCGAGGAATAACCACATCCGCTGCTGTGAAACGGTCTTACAGTAAGCGCTCTTAGGCTAATAACCGCTGTTCGTTAATCTAGCGTTTTCGATTTTCACTAATCCGAATCTAGGGGTTGTTCACGAATGTCCTCTTTCATAAGAGCAAGGTGGTGAGTAGGCAACGTCGTTTTTAAGTCATTGATAGACCTCTCCTACTATACAGAAAAAGAATCCGATTATGTTATGTGCATTTTGCCGGGCTTAGCCCTAGATACCCTCCCTACCCCTTTCGACGCAGCAATGAGAACAGCAGGGGTTGCTTTACTTCTTGGCGGAGGAGTGAGTGACTCTTCTTCTTTTAGGCTGGCATGGTCTTAGAATGCACGATAGAAGTGCGGACTAAGAGCTGTTTAGCGGGATAAACCCTGTGGGATAACGGTTCTTTTAAGGCATACCTCTCTTTCTGATTCTGACTGTCTTGCGAACCTTGCTTTAAAGCTTTCACGTGGGCAATTGATAATGTCAATATTCTAACTCCTTTTTATTTTTCGGAGGAAGCTTAAACAGAAAGAAGACGATTTTCGGGCCTTTAGCAGACGATTTTTCCACTTTCATTAGACGCTCTCCTGGCTTTAGCGGAATAACAGCAGTTGGTAATATTATAGGTAAGAAAGAAGCCAATGTCCCTAGTATCAGGAAGAGGGTTGACGAAATCATAGGGTGCACATTCATATGATTCTAGAAATTCCTTTTTCATGTCCGTTCCCAGGCGAAAGACGGCTATTCTTCGCATCTCGAAATTGAATTCCGTCTTAGCCGTGGAAGGCAGAAATCCTATCCCTTCCAGCTCTCATCCTAGGATAGTCTCAAGCAGAGGTCTTACAGGGAAGGGAGTTAGCAAGCGAGTAAGGTTCATCAGCAAGAGTTAGGCCAGGGGGAAGCTCACTCCTGTCCATATGATATGGCTTTTCCCTTTCAATGGGTCATGTTTAACTCAGCCTATACCCCACCGCCTCACGAATAGAAGGGTAGAGAACGAGATTCCATTCCACGGAGATGCCTAACGGTCACTTTGGTCCCCCACCTCAAGCAAGAAACGAAGCCGAAGAAGAAAGGCTCTAAGAGACCTGTTCTTTTTATTCTTAGCGGCTTGATCGAGCAGCCTTTTAGATAGGATAGCGAAAGAAATGTCTAGCAAGCGGGGTTGGGTACTCCCGTATCCCCCGCAGCAGCCATAGCCGGGCAATTAAGGTGCTTTTACTTGTAATTCTTATTAACGAACAATCAGAAATGCTAACCTTGTTTCATCCGAAGAGACGAATAAGAAAGCAGATCGGAGAACCCCAGGCATGGAATGTTGGTCGAGGCTAAGGGGAACTCCACCTACTCGCTCACTTGTTAGCAAGGTTGGAGTCCTTATCCGCATCTATCTTACTAAACGGAATCGCCCTAATCGAAATTTCGATGGATTGCCAAAAAAATAGAGCATATCGCACCCCAGAGGGGGCCAGTACCCGCACGTAAGGACTATTTGCCCGCTGCCACAGTTAAAAGCACGGATCGAACGGGGTAAGTATCTTTGTCCCTTCCAAGTCAACTTTGTCTCTGAATGGGGATTAAAATACTAATGGGGGGTTCTTTTTAGTGCCCGCTACTATTCTCAGGATAGAATGTATGAGGCAAGAGCATGTTGCTCGCAGTTTGCATTTCTTCGGGGGCGTGAGTCAGTGAAACCCGTGTTGTTCTTCCCCCCGTTCCCTCATTGGTTTATCAGATCCTCCATCTCTGGAAAGAGAAAGAGAGTTCGGAAGAAGATTAAGGGAGAATAAGTAGAGGAGAGGATGGTTAATCAAAAGATAGATGGCCGGGTTAGAGCTTGCTGGTTAGCTGGGCGAGAAAATAGAAAGAAAAATAGAGAGATGGAAAATGAAGTAAGCTTGAGCCTGCGGAACCAGTAATGGATCAAAGCAAAGGATAGCTTTTTAGCTGCGAGCGGATGAGCGAGAAATGGAAGTGCCTTGTTAAGCGGCTCCTTCCTGCCCCTTACCCCTTGGTGTAAATCGGCTTGGATTCTTCTGCTTTCTCATCTGCTCCAGTCAATGGTCTCTGCTCGAAAGTCCCATTGCATGAAAAAACTCAAAAAAGAATAGGTGATCGTAGGTCAGCCCGTAGGTAAGTTCCGGTCTTTCATTGAGATTTTCTCGTTCATGATCTCTAATCCTTTGAGTAGATTGGGCAGGGGTAAGACTATGCACATAGCTTCGGTTCCGTCTTGTTTGCCAAGGAGATATGGTTGCTTTTCCTTCTTCAGTAGGCTTTCCCGCAGGTTCGGTTACAGATAGGATACGCGGGTCAAAGGGAAGGCTTGAGTTCAGAGACGAAGTTGGCTTTGAAGGGACAAACTTTCAGACAGTTCCTTACTTTCTATTCTCTAATCTCTCGCTTCCGACTCCTATATTGAAACTCTAAGGTACGAAACTATATATTTAGTCTCTGTCCCGGACTACACAAATTCCATAAACCCCGTGTTTTTTGATGCAAATTGTGTCAAGAGAGTAGTTTCCGCAAGATATTCCATAGGTGGATTTAAGCGGAAGATCTGCGTGATCTGATCTTTCTTGAGGACTAGTAACTGGTCCTGTAGCTAGAAGTCCCCATGAGCTCCCTCAATTCCTATTGAGATTGAGAAAGGGTCCATAGGCTTCTCTCTCAAGAACATAGGGTTCTCTCTCAAGAACATAGGCTTCTCTCTCAAGAAAGCGGGTCTTAGTGGGTAGTATAGTGCCGTTCAAGCGTACTCCCTGCGGGTAGGGTCTAATACCCCTTATTGGCATGAGGAACTGGGCTCCCAATTCTTCATCCTCCTTTTTGAGCTGTAAGACCAGGCAAGGGATCCCGCTTAGTGGGTTCGAGTTCAGTAACAGAACCTCCTAGCCTGCCCTTTTTTAATAGATATCTAGGGTTGTCGGCACCCTTCCTCTCCCTCTCCCTACCTTTGGTCGAGCTAGTAAACTTCCTCAACTGGAGAGGGAAGAATAAGCTGCAAAGCTCTGCTGGTGAATAGCAGATGATGCTCGATTAGGTATGCCAATCCGGCTGAAGGCGCGTGTCTGATGTTTCGGTAGGATGTTGCTATGTCCGCTTTCAGCCCGTAAATCGAAGGCTGTTCTTCCCATAAGGGGGATGACGTTATAGGGTTCAAATTAAAGAATCTTATAGGTGGAACTAGACATCGAATAAATATTCGTGCATCTCCTAATCGGCGTTTTCTCATCTGACTTTGCTTTGAATCTCCCCTTTGATCTAGGGCGCTTCACACGAGAACTACTAGAAAAGGGGAAACCCCAATCGCCAATCGCATCGACAAAACAACGCCTGGTTGAAATCAAGGATTAGAATCCGTTCGCGACTTGGTTTTTCAGTTCAGATAATAAAACTTTCAAAGGAGATTCTAGACTTGCAATCAATCCCTTTTCTTATTAGGCTGAAACCGAAAGCAAAAGACCTCTTGGTGTGGGGGCACCAGATCTCCACTTTAAATACTAGGAATTATTAAACGGACTAGCAAATGTAGGGCTTCCCAGGGGTCTAGGAAGGGAAGCTACGAAGTCTTGGAGGTGGTATCCATGTTCATGAATATCTTATCGAATTTGCAGGTTTTCGTTCAAGAGCCGGTAACTGAGAGTGGCAGCCTGTAATCAATTTGGCGAGTACGGCAGATTGCTTTCTGTTTTTATAAGAAAGACTATCTTGCTTGGGGAAGCTCTTTCACTTCTAGAAGCCTATAAAGATGGATCCGCGCCTTTATGCCAGCGGGACAGATCTTGATGTATGGTACTATGTGAGGAAAAGTATGTGAACCTTGTTACCATACCAATCAATAGGCTGTCGAGAACGGGAAGAAGACTTCGGCGAAGAAGAAGTCGCTACCAGCAAGAAGAAAGATAAGCGGGCATAGGCTGCTTTTGACGTTGGTCTGGCGTAGCCAGTTGGCTAGTTGGTTTCTTAAGTCTGTTTACTCCTTCGCCTTGGATCGATCTCACGAGAAGAGCTCCCGACCTCCCATACCTCAGGTGATGCACTTATGGATCACTTGTACGGAACAGAATATGCCTCTTGCTCCTCCTAATGCATTCGTCTGTGTAGTTGATGTAGTCTGGTTATGAAAAGGAATCAGTCAGAAGGAAGGGCTCTGTAGAGCATGGGGAACGCTAGTTCAGGATTGCCATGGTTCGGAGGGTGGGTGACCCTACTCTGCCAGACAAGACGTGTACCGGTCGTACCCGAAAGTGAATAAGGCACTCTTTGTCGGTCGCTGGCTTTTATTAGAACCAATTGATGCAGATCGCTAACCTACAAATAAAGAGACCCGCTCCGATCATCCACACAGCTACCATTTGTTTGATATGGTTTACCCGATGATCCAGTATTGGCTCATTCGGAGGGTGCCAATTCCCGATTCCTATACGTCCTATGCGTCGAGTGAGGCAGTTACCGCAAGTGATGAATCAGCTGCTACCGTGGAATCCTCGCCCGGAAGCTCAAGCTCCCCCAATGCCTTTAATCGATTGTACCGGCTCTCTTTTCGTCGAATCGTAACCGGCGTCTCGTTGAATTGGACGTAGTAGCAGTAGGAGAAGACGAAGAACCATACCGGAGACTCGGGTAGCCAGATAAAGGTCACCTTATCTCTGTCTCGTCACCTACGTGATATAATAAAAGGCTAGCTGCAGCAATCACTGGAAGCCCACTTAGGCACGCAATTCAACCCTCAGCCCAAAAGGGAGCTGAAACTCATGATAGAAGCCCACTTTCGTTAGTGAATATTCGACATGTCAAAAGATGTTTGTTTTACCCCCTTCTTCCTTAGCACAAGCGCTAAGCGATAATAATACCTTGCAATGAACCGAAAGGTGAGAGGCAGGGCTCGGTCTCAAGGTTCAAAGTCACTAGAGAGTAATTAGTTTGATTGGCCAACTGCACGAGTGAAAGGCGAAAGTCAAGATTACGTGCAACCAGGTGTAACGTGTCAAAGGTCACCGAGTCGTCGGAAAGGGGAATAGGTTGTTTTGCGCATCCAACAACTGAAAGAGTTTGCGGAGAAGGGTTGAGTTGCGTAATAGCAGATTCGTAGGTCAATAAATCGTTGGATTTGAAATCGAACTCTCCACCTTAGCACAAGCGCTAAGCGATAATAATACCTTGGGCGGATAGGAATTGAGACTTTAAATGGTCCGCTCTTCTCTCCTCGTGATCGAAGCTGACCCCAGAAGTTGGGTATTCCTTCTTAAGAGGACACAAAACCTCCCGATCTTGCTAGCCGGGCTCAGTCTTTCAAGATTCAATCTTTCCCCTTCCCCCCTTACGTAATAGGGCCTGGTCCCAGGGAATCGCTCTTATAGTAGGAGGTTTACTATGTCCCCAACTTCTCTTTATTAAGAGACTCGGTTGTGTACTATAAAAGAAATGGATTGTACCACAAGCGCTGATCCCAAAGAAAGCAGTTGGCTCTTCCTTAGCACAAGCGTTAAGCGATAATAATACCTGCATCCATGCATAAAGAATTAGGTTGTAGGGTCCTCGAAGCCCGCCCGCCAAAGGGCTAAGTCGAGCGATTCCTCTGGGGATCTAGCTAGCTATAGTATCACACGATTCTTTCATCTTCTTTTCACATTCATTCTAGGTGGAAAATCGTCTACTTTAGAAGGCTAAGCTAAGGCTTTCCTCTTTGTGAGGAATTCCCTCCAGGTTGTCCGCTTTATCGGGGTCACTCTAAGTCCGAACGCAGGACATCTTATTCACGAATTCTTCACGAACCCCTTTTCTAAGAGAATCGGTTTTGTACCCTAAAAGGTGAGTTCTTTAAAAAGACCTGCATACTATCTTATAGAGGAATTCATTGGTTCATCTCCTGGTTCTACCTCTTGATTACCTACCCAATGGGGACGGGACATAGGCACTCTTCTCTTCACCCAGGGCTTTCTTTCGTTTGTGTCTATCTATCTATCTATTATAAAGTATTTTCCTATCCTCCACCCCCTTAGACATAGACAGGCATTCCGCTATCCCGATTGTCTTACTGATTCTCTTCGCCAAGAAGAAGAAATAACTTTCCCTAAAGAGTGAGTCTTTGTATGGGTACAAGGATGGATTGCTCTTTGCCCGAGGGAACTCTCAAGAGAAGGAGGAGCAGCACATATTATTGCAAACCAGTTCTATTAGAAAATGAGTTCTTTCCGGAAAAAGACCTGCGTACTATCTGATAGAGGCAGTCAGTGGGGAATCTCATTGTTATGACTGTTGATTGCCTACCAATCGGAGTCTGAGTAAATATAAGGGTCCCGTTAATCCCGAAACGAAAGTCGAAGGAACCGCGGTAACCCCGCCAAATAAAGAAAATCAAAGGGGTCACGCCTTCAAGCCCGTTAACCTAACTCCGAATCGCCATTCCACGAGTGTTGCTCGGTAAACCCGAAAAGCTGGGTGGACTTCATAGCCCGGTCACTCCGATTGTCTTAGTGAACTGATTGTGTACCATACTAGGTGGTTCGCCTCTGATCCCTAAGCTGAGCTCCAAAGTCTGGATTTCTTCCTAAAGCGAAAGTCAGGACATTGCCCCCTTTATCCGGATCTGGCTTTCCTGGGTGGTCACGTCTCAATAGAAGTAGTAGCATCACATCTTATTCTACAACCTCTTTAGTAAGAGAATCGGTTGTGCTAGAATCAATGGCAGAGAATGCCCTCTTGTCGCAAGTGAGCAGACGATTTCTCCCTGACATCACAGAAGACGATTTTCGGCATATGGCTACTTCTATTCTTGGGCATCCCGCCTCAAATAGACTAGGCTCCTTCATTCATGCCTTCTCTTTATTATTAGTAAGCCCCTTCATGCCTTTTCTCGGTTACTCTTTCCCAGTTCCTAGCTCTAAGACTAGTGGAAGAAGGGGCAAGAGTGGCTTCGCTCCTACACCTTCCTACACGAAGGGCTGCTCTTACTCTTAGGAGTTCTCTTTCCCTGTTGCTAGAGTTATTTCTTCTTAGTTCTTTCTCTCCTAGTTATTCTCCGAGGACTGCATTTAACCATCTATGAACTTCTAAGACTGATTCCTTTTTCTCTGATCTTTCATGCCTGACTCTTGAATTCTGTAACAAAAGAAAAGAGATAGGCGCCTAGATAATTAGTGGTTTAGCTGTATTGCTAAATCAGTACCTTCCCCCCTACCCTCTACTCTAGTATGCTATTGACTTCCTTCTGTGATCTGCCAACTGCAATACATAGTTCCAAGGGAATGAAGATAGGACGTTGTGCGGTAACTAGAAGTGAGTATACTAAACCTTCACGCCTGCTACTTTTATTGATATTGATGAATGCGGGGTAAGGACTCTTATTAGATAGATGTGGGCTAAGGACTGTGTTGACTGAAGCTTTCGACATCCCGGAAGGACAAGGGGAGCATCGAGAGGTTGAATCCATAGTAAATAAGATGGCATAGACATAGAATGGGATTTTTGGACAAATGCCAAATGCCACATAAGAAGCTTTTATTGACCTTTTTTGCCTTTCCTCCGTCTTCGTCACCTGATGACTTTCCTGCTTTACTTTGTCGGCTTTGGTAGGGTGGTAGCATGTCCTTTAGCAAGGCTAGGCACCTTCCTTAAAGGAGGCAGCATCCGATCTTTAGCATCCTAGCCAGGGAAATCCCCAAATCGCGAGTCCGGGGCATATACTTTTTCTTTATCCCCCAGAGAATCCGACAAGAAAGAAGATAAAATAAAGTACATATATATGGGCAAGATCCATATTCCATTTCTAACAGTTCCTTACTTTCTATTCTCTAATCTCGTATGGCAGCTTTCAGTCTCATCTTCAGTTTCGGGACATTGTTCCTATGCCTCTTTGAAGTGAAGCCCTTATATCGAATGATTCAAGACATTTGATTTTATAATAGAAATGAGAGGACAGCCGAATTGACAGAAAATAGTCTGAACTTGTTGATCAACTCTCTTTGTTGAAGGTCCTACCTTAACAGTCGATCATGCGCTCACACTCGATCATGCGACAGTCGATCTGTCCATCCGACTACATTCACTGGGGGGTGAGGTTGTCCAATTTCAATTATGTGCCGCTCGTTGACATCTAGTTTCCATTGCCGGTGTGAGAGATCTTCCTTCGGTTCTAGTCAAGTATGGCAGCTTGAGGTCTCCTATTTAACTTTCACCAGCCATTGGGAACTCAAATAAACTTTCATTTAACGGCAGGCGAGAAAGGTTCTGAAAGAAAGAAAGGTAGAAGGGGGGTTTGCTCCCGTTTCGGGGTTCTCTTGTGGACTGGCTGTTGACTGGCCTTTGCCTGGGGAGAAAACCGGTGCTTTTAGCTTAAACGGATTTTAACTGGATCGGAGCCTTTCGGAAATCCTCCCTTTTTGGCTTCACTTGAGCGGTTGACGCAATCCAAGAGGAAGAGGAAGCTAAACCCGTGCTGACGAATAACCAAACCCCTTAATTCGTCGAGTAAAGTAAATAGGGAAGGTATAGGTTTGCTATGAATGACCCAGTATCGAATACAGGTAATAATATCAGCAAAAGAACGTTCTCCCGTGCTTCCAGACATGCTGAGCTCCACATATTCATGTACAGAAAAAGCGGGGGGTCGATTCTGTGAAAGATAGGATCAGTAAATGGAAATTCACTGAGATTTCATTTAAGTGAGATTTTCAATAGTGGTACCGAGGGTGTCTTTAGAGTATACCGAATCAGTATAGCTATCCTTCTTCTCTTCTGACACAGCAACGAAATTTCAATCAGTATAGAAAAGAAGTGATACAATATTTCTTTCTTCCTTAGCGCAAGCACTAAGTAAGCAAGCTACCTCTATCTTCTTTAGTCAATTCTAATTGTTCACTCTTAGTTGACCGTTCCGCTGGGGCTTCCTCTTTGAGTGGAAGCCCTGCGCTGCACCCCAGTGTTGAATTTCTTGATCGACGAAACGAGTTATTGCCTTTAAGGGTTCTTGCCCGAGATGAGTTATTGCCATTTCATTTTTACGGGGGAAAGGAACAGACTTTAGTTGACGGAAAGGAAATGTATATTGATACGTTCAATCTCGTCCCAACATAGCCCCCAGCCCTCTCCTTACGATGATTCCAAATCCAGGATAGGAATCAAAAGTTATTCCATGTATGCCTATGATGTAGCACCAGGCGGATTGTTAGCTAGTGTGTATCATCTTACGAGAATACAGTATGGTGTGGATCAACCGGAATAGGTATGCAAATAAGTCTTTGCCAAAGGGAGGAATAAAATCCTAGAATCCCATCTGTTTTCTGGATTTTGAAAAGTGAAGATTTTCAAGAACGGAAATCTTTTGATATGTTGGGAATCTCTTATAAGTTTCATCCACGCCCGAAACGTATCTTGATGCCTGAAAGTTGGATCGGTTGGTTTTTTATTCTATTGCCCCAATTTCTATGAAATAAAGGATGCTCATTGAATGAATCTTAACTTATACGACTCCAGATATTCTATAAGATTATTACGTTCTGTTTTCGATGAAACAGAGTAACTGGACTCTCGCTCGTATTCTATTCTGGAATAAAAAAGGGCTTCATTTATATTCCTAAATCTGGAAGATATCATATCTATTTGGGATGAGCAGAGCCGATTTCACTTTAGTAGAGACTTGGTTCGGTATCTTTAATGGCGAGGGAGAGTTAGACTCCGTTTCAAAAGAAAGGGGATTCTCACATAATGACGATCAAGTACCAGTTGAGGAATATAGATAAGAATAAATTGGGCCAACCCGCGAGCAAGTTGGAGAAAGCGCTTGATGAGCCCCTCCAAAAAGTAGAGTAGTTCCGGTGCAACCACATATATCCTACAGAAAAGTTTTGCTGTTTCAATGAGTCGGTACCCGATGTTTCGACCAAGGAACAAACAACCGGAAAAACCATTCCCTGCAAAAGGGATGGGACCCCCGACCGCGCTTATGACTCGTCCGTATCGTCTCTCATGCCGTATCCATTCTCGTTTAGGTCGACCGCTCTACGATGGCTAAGCTTTTTTCGAGAGAGGCAGACTTGGACTTGACTGACAAAGGTTTCCGAATTCTAATTATTAATGCCATAGTTATACTCCCGCCGCATTGATATTCTTTGAACAGCGGTTGCGCTTTGAAATCAAGGTAGTTGTTTACTTGCTCAACCATAATACCAGGGGCCTATCAATGACAGGTAAACTGTGCTATAAAGTACTAGAATATCATCCCGTATGGCTTTCTCCTCTCTCTTATCTTCGATCAAGCTACTTCGTTCCTTCTGTGATGAGAAATTCCCTAACGAAAGCTAGCCTTCTTCCATCGGATGCATTATCTAAAGGGCAGAGGTTGGGTAAACATGCTACAGATTCCGTAGTTCCATTATTGGATTAGCTTACATTACCAAAGGTTAGAGGAAATGTCGTAGATCTCAGTTGAGAGACTGAATGCGGATTTTTTTTTAAGAATTTAAAAGGAAAAGAAAGACTTCGTCCCACTCTCGGATAATGAAATCACCAAATGCTGCTCGACGAGCCTCTCCCTGAAGAAAAAGACACTCCGGCCTAACATAACAGCACTTTCCTTACCCGTTGTGCTCTGTCTGAGATAAGGAGCAAAAGGCTAGACGGAAGACCTCTAATCTACCAATCAATCTAGCTAGCATCCTATGATTTTTGTTCCAGAGGCCAATAACCCGAAAGTAAGTATTTACATCTCCTGCCAGGTGTAAGATAGAGGTTTAAAGCTCTCTTGGCAGCCTCTACGCTACGCCCGGTTCACTCTTTTCATAAGGGCTTTACCCGCTCAACCATCAGAAGGGGGCTTTTCCCATCATGCCATGGAGTGAGTAACTAGCTCGGCTAACCACTAAGTCGCTCATGCACAAATTCTTACAAAAAGGGGAGCCCCGCGAAGGGTGGAGATGAATCTATATCTGTCAATCACAAAGCCAAGACATCCCCCAAACGTAGATTGTAACAACCAACGAATTTCTTTTCTATTCCTGTCTGGTCTAACCAATTCTCGAGGTTTAATGGCCTTTGGCTGCCTCCTCTTCCTTGCCAGTTGAGCTACTTCCACTCCTCTTCCAATTTGAGTTTCCTCCTCTGTTTAGTTTGAAACTGAAAGGCATAGAAGCTCTCTAGAGAGCTACCGTATCCATGAGGGGCAAGCCAATGCTTTAGAGCTCTTTAGCTGCCTCTGCACGAATTCTTCTTCCGGTTGGAAAACTATACCTCTTCTTTCGTCTTGCGATTGGATGAACCAGCAAGTGTTTTTCATGCATTGACCTCGGTATCGTAAACACATATCTACTGCTTGCTGCCCTTGAAAGTCCCAAAACAGCCTATTTTAGACCCTAATTTAACGTTGCGCCGAGAGTTATCGTTAAATCCAATGGCAAGAGCCCTAACCTCGGCTGCTGCCCCGGGCTGTCATATGTTGGGATCGCCTGCCCGAAGGGCCTAGATCTGAGTCTCCTATTCTGTTTCTGTTTTAGAGAGATAAACCCCCTTTACTTTACTAAGTCTGGTGCCTCTGTTCCTTGGGCCCTATCATCAATAGTAAGCTAATCCAGTTATGCATGTGTTCCACAGCTCTCATTTTTGAATCATTTGCCCGGAAAAGAGCTAGATCTTAAAAGTCCCGCATATACCGCTGCGAAAGGAAAGATAGGAACAGGTTTAGTTGAGGCAGAAACTCTGGTTGCTTTGAGCTCCCTCATTGGGATCAAACCGACCGGCAGAGAGCGAACAGCCTACTTTAAGTAGTTCTATTGCTGGTAAGCTTAGCCGCCTGAACACGACGAGACTCTCTTTAACATATGATGTCGTCGGAGAAGTTTCTAGACTTCTTTGCCTTTGGCTTCTTCCGGTATGATGGAATTGACTAGGGTTCACCAGAAATAATTAAATAGCTAGATAAATACAAGAGCCATTCCGTCACTACAGAATCTGTGAGAAGTGGAAGTATAGTTTTTGTTTATCCTGGCGACCTAGCACCAGTGCATTCGAGAAATTTCAAGTCACATCCCTTGGTGGGAAAGAGCAGCGGCATCCTCAAGCTAAGCTATGTCATCCACAGGTCATGGAAATCAGGAGTTTCGCGCGTTGTTCCATCTCGAATTGAAGCTCGGTGTGCTCGCCGGTCGGTAACTCTTATTCGAACTGCCACGGTTAGGTCTCACAAAGACCTTGCCTCGTCAACAGTACTTGCTTACTTATGAAAGCCGCTTTCAATATAGCAAATTCTGCGCATTGCTCAGGGGATTTAATAAAGATCAGTCCAGGCGGAGGAAGTTTGATATTGGCATGTGTCTGGTAGCATTTTGAACCATATCTAGTTAATTAGTAGGAATTTTTTTATGGAAGCATACGAAAACATAAGAATTTGAACTCCTATCCGAGCTGCTGGGGCCTTGATCATGCCAGAGTTGGAATGCCGAACACCCGCTCTTCTTGATTTAAACCCGATTAGGTTGCCCGCTCTCTCTATGGATAGGAAGATCCGGAGAAAGCGGCAGTGGAAGCAACGAAAAGAGCTCCGTTCCTCGCCCAGACACTCCAATTCTTTTGGTCGGGCTACTCCGTTCAAACCATCAATCGGCGGTTCCTTACTAAGAGATTAAACCGGAATGAGATATTATCTCTGTTGGCTTCGCTTCGTGGACAAATAGGAATGGTACTTGACCGCCTATTCTTAAATAAAAATGGAAAATACTCAGACTAATACAAGGCTGGTTCCAAAGCAGATTCATTCAAAGCCGGTTCATCCAATCACAAAGCAAAAGAAGGAGGAGGTTACCCGCCGACGGAAAGGAGAGGGGACGGGGGTTGACCCGCAGTAGTAGTTGAGTTGTCGGAGCGTCTATACGGGCCTTCGATTGGGGTGAAGCTAAAACGGAGTTCCTTTCTTCTTTGTCCGCTTCAGTTGGAGGTGAGTCTTTTTCTGATGGTTATTCCTCCTAATCTACGATGTACGCACCGCGGCGGTCTCAAGATCTTTCTTTATCTTTATTCTGGTTTTGTTTTGAGAGTAGCCCCCGAGCGCATCTTCCTTTTTGAATGAGCAAAGGTGTGGGCCTAGGTTTAGTAAAGAGTAAGGGACATATCGACGAACTGCGGATTAGCTCTTTCTGTTGTACGCTGCTGCTGTTTGATACATTTAGGTGGAGCAGGTAAACTCCCTCGGGGCGTTTCGCCAAGCCCTTTGACACCTTCTTTCTGGTCTATCCTCTGACGATATTTTATGATTCGACGGAGGCCCTCCCTCAGGCATGGTAAGCAAGTAGACTACTTTGGCCCTATCAACTTAGTTTGCGCCGCGTAGATATCTAGCATCTGGACGAGCAGCCACCGTTTCGGATCAAAAAGTAAAGAGGGCGCCGCCCGATTCTTTCTTTTCTAGTCCCTCCACCGAACCAGATCTACTAAAGACTTCAACGGTTTCTTTTTTTTTTGGTACCGGTGTTGGAATTTCGTGGATAAGTCGTGACAGAGCCGATGAATCCAATTATGAAAGCAAGGCTCCCGCTAAATAAAATTTGGAAAGTATCGCGGTTAGTTCTTCCGAAAGGAGGTGGGGCGAGAAGCCCGTCTTAGTCTGTATAAATGGTGAAACGGGCGCAAAGGAACGTAGCGAAGCGGAGTAGCTCGATAGACGAACGCGGCTTACCCCACTCAGCCGAAAAGCGAGGGTCCGGAGGAGAACTACCCTTTTTCTTACGATTGGCATTATCAGGTACTCCCCCAGCAGTTTTGCCGAAGCAGCGATATACTTCATTTCTTTGTCCTTCAACTAAAACTAATCCAATGGAACTAGGAAATTCATAGGAAAGCCCTCAAAAGATCGGATAAGGCAGCTCATATAGTTCTTGTCTTTCTATCTCCATTTTTCAACCACAGGACCCGAGATTTCCGTCTCATAAGAGACTCCTCCGCGTCAAGCATTGCATTAAGTTCATATAGTTTTCGAGTTTAATCCATCGCTGCTTGCTCATTTCCTTGGTCCTTCGCAAGAATGGTTTCTCGTACAGCTCATCCTTAAGGACGTTGATTCTTTCAGCTATTTTGCCAAAGGTGGTAACGTTCTAACCTTTCAGCGCCTCTTTGACCGCTTTAAGCTTTTGGACACTTGGAACATGGGGTTGCCCTCAACTCGGATATTCCACGCTTGCTTCACAGTTCGGAGAAAGGGGGGATGATTAGACTGCGCATTAATAAACCTTTAAGGTTTATGGCTGTGCTGCACTGAGTGATTCAACTGAATAATGCCTGGGGCATGGTCAGATAGTCCATTAGTACCAGTAATAACTCTAGCTTCGGAGAAGAGAGTAACAATCTCACGGTTAACCAGAATTCTGTCTAACTTGCAAGCTATTCTTCTTCGGCCTTCGAAAACTAAGAGTTTGGTTGAAACTATTGTTGATAGATATCACACGCTTTTTATTGTTATATATATATATATATATATAACGTTATAAGTATAACTAACTGAAAGCGTCCGTTCACGTCAGGAATAGAGGTTGTTGATGTAGTTGCTTGTAGTTTTCTTTGATTTTTCTCGAGTTGGTGCATATTGCATATATAGGCTCCGGAGAGAGAATCAATGTTCGGTAGTACGCCTGGTTCGCCAGGTTCTACCACTGCAGGGCCCAATCATACTCAAAAGAAGAGTATGATCTTGGCTCAGAAGGAACGCTAGCTATATGCTTAACACATGCAAGTAGAATACGGCCGTGCTTGCTCGATCAGTGGAGTGAATGGACTCCACGGGTGAGAGACCAAAAAGGAGCAGCGGGTTAAAGTCTTCGCTCGCTTTCCAACCACCGAAAAATGGACTTCAAAAAAAAAGAGGGAGAATACCTTTGCCTGACATAACTACAAACAAGCAACGGATGAGTGCCCTAGCGCGAAATGGAAATCGAAAAAGAAAAGATTTAACGGCTCCTTTGCGGGATGGGAAGCATCCCCCCTGCTCCCTTCAAGTAGACAATTCGAGATCCCCCTTGCTTAATTCACTCAATTAGCAATTTAAATTGGAATTGGAATATTCCCCCGCTCGAAAGAGTTCGCTCATCATCCTTTCCCTCGCCAAATACGGGGGACATGTTACCATGTATCCAAACGGAGAAGCAGAAGCAGAAGAATAGGATTGAGATTGCCAAAGACCTTTTGGGGGAAGTCAAAAACAGTAGCAGTTGGGGACGCCTAGTCCATCATACTATAGTGGTCTTACATACAGCTAGTGTCGGCAGGAATGGAACAGAAATCTCGTATATGAAAAATTTTTAGTATATATAGCGGAGTAGCTTTCTTTGTTTGAAGGCTTCAAGTGAGAGAGAGGATAGGATCAAACCATCGCATCACCAAAAGGTGCTCGGGTGTACCTTAGAGCAACGAAAACGAAGACTTTCGAGAACAAATATTGGACCGGGAATCAAAAGGGGTAAAGTAAAGTAAAAGCGCATATGGCACGAAAAGGAAATCCGATGTCGGTAAGACTTGATCTGAATCGTAGTTCAGATTCAAGTCGGTTCAGTGAGGGCGACCGCGAAAGTCACCGAATGGGTCAGTCTTTTCCTTCAGTTTGTCCTATATTAAAAAAAAGCGTGGGAGGACATTGCAGATGTCCGGGACGGACACGACTTCTTCTAACGCTAGAAGACCACTGGAAGACACCCGGGACCAGAGCATGTCGTGAAAGAAGCACACTGGGCGGGCGTGCTTCGACCGTGTCTCCGGGGCACAGTTGAATGTAGATATCATGAATGCGAGGTGCAGGAGACCAGGCCGAGAAACCCGGGCAACCACTCCCCTATGTGCCGATCGCTAGCGCATCCAGGGCCCCGGCGCCCAGCTCGGCCGGAGAGGCCTAGCCTGATCTGAGAAGTGCTAATTCGGTTCGGATAGACTTCATTCAAGAACGCCGCCGCCCCTGGAATCAATAAGAAAACAAGTGCAAAGTTTCAGATCAGTGAATAAATCGAAACGAAAGAAGAGACGTTTCTCGCTCGGCGCCTAAAGCGCACTATGCTCCGCTTCAACAAATGAGAGTTTTCGGTGGAACCGGTGAACCACGCGAGCTGGTTAGATGCGCGGGGCAGAGGGCTCGTAGTACCTGCTAGCGCAGCTATGCTCTGTAAGGGAAGGAGCCTAAATCGAACCCCTTCTTTCTTTTTTTTCTTTGAAAAAAAGCAGTACAAAGAGATTCTCGGATGAGACTAAGCAGCCACCGACCGTTCTGACGCGCCCCTGACCTATCTTGATTAAGACCGAAAACTCTCTAAAATGGAGCCTGGTTTAAGCTGTCAAACAAATGATAGAATAGAAAAAAAAAGAACCACTAGTAGGGATATGGATGGAGTCTCGCTCAGTAAAGAGAGTTGTAGATTTGTAGAAAAGGAGAAGAGCCTTTACTTGATATATTATATATAAGTATTAGTAAAGCGCTAACGCTGCCATTTTTCTAAAGCAACAAGCGCGAAACTTTACTTTTTGAGAAAGAAGGTGCTTGTTGCCGCTTTATTAGTAAGTAAGCTTGTTTTATATCATATCAATAAAGGCGAAAGGTTGCTTTACCAAATAATATAAGGCGCGTTAGCGCTTTAGAAGGACATTTAGGCTTTACTAATAGAATATATAGGGCGTTTTTTTTCACGCAGGTTTGGAACCCTATACAAGGGGCGTTTCCTTTCAAATGACAACAGCCTCTTCCTGCTGCGAGGGCGTTGCGCGAAACCAAACCGCCCCCCCCCGCCCGATCAAGTACCAGTTGCTTTGCCGGCGGGCCCACTTAGGTTAGGGGGGCATTGTCCCTCAGTTCTTACCAACCTCCGGTGTGTAATCGACATGTTGCTAGCTTCAACTCGGTTGAATAAGAATCATTGATTCCCTATGCTGTCCATTTCTTATTCATTCAGGGCGCTCGGCCGGTGCTCCTTTAAAAAACCAAAACCACTCTGAACGTAAGGGAAGATAAGGGAAGACCGCCTGAGCGAACCGACCGAAAGGACTTTTTACTTATTTGAACCGAACGATAGCGGCTTAAAGCTAAGCCTATCACGAGCAGCGTCGCTGCTTGATCGGCGGGGAGGAGCATCTCAAAGTATGGGGCAAAGGATCAAGCGCTTTTACTTTGTCCCCCGGGATCCACCACGGGTTGGGTTTGAGAGCCGTGTGATGGGTGACTATCCAGCACGGTTCGGGGAGCACTTTTTGTCTGCGTTGGTGAATGGAAGCCCCCACTATCAAGCAAGAAAGAAGCGGCTCTTCCCACGGCGGAGTCCCCATTGACTCTATTTATTATTATGGTAAATCAGTGTATCAAGATGTCAATCTGAGATCTTATTTCGGTTCAATACGTCCACCTACGAGACTGACCTTTGGCTTTCGTCTCGGTACGTGTATTATAATAAATTTTCCCAAAAGAACATTCATTCATTTCTTTCTTCCCCGTCGACCACGACGACTGAAACGACACGAAAAATCCAGACCCGGAAAGGAGAAGGGCCGGTGGTGGGCATTTGGGAAAGTCGGGCCGATCGGGTGTCTTCATTCAAGCGACGATACAGAAGAAGAACGAAACGAAGTGAGAGGCCGGGGGGCAGGGAAAAGAGTCGAGTCGATCAGGCTCGACGACCGGGAGAAGCAAAACGAAATTAGGATTTGGCCGAAAAAGAAGCAACGCTATGGATACCATGACCGATCACCATCGATAAAGAAGAATCTTTCTAAATCACTTCGGGTCAGCAGGGCCTTCAAGCATCCGAAATACGCCGGGGTTGTAAATGACATAGCGTTCCTGATAGAAAATGACGACTCCTTCAGAAAAACTAAGTTATTCAAGTTCTTTTTGCCAAAGAAGTCCCGCTCCGACGGCCCGACGAGTCATCTACTTAAAAGGGCCCTCCCTGCAGTGCGCCCCTCCTTCAATTATTTGGTCATGCAATACTTATTGAATACAAAGAACCAAATGAATTTCGACCCCGTCGTAGTTCTCAATCATTTCGTGGCACCGGGCGTGGCTGAACCATCTACGATGGGGGGAGCGAATGCACAGGGAAGAAGCTTAGATAAGAGAATACGTTCTCGCATCGCTTTTTTTGTAGAAAGCTCGACCAGCGAGAAAAAGTGTTTGGCCGAAGCCAAAAAGAGGTTGACCCGCTTCATTCGCCAAGCGAATGATCTTCGCTTCTCGGGAACAACAAAAACCACCATCTCGCTCTTTCCTTTTTTCGGTGCTACCTTTTTCTTTCCAAGGGATGGGATTGGGATGTATAATAACCTTTTTTTTGAGGATGCCCGGGAACAACTCCTAGGTCAATTAAGGATCAAATGTTGGAACCTCATGGGTAAGGATAAGGTAATGGAATTGATAGAGAAATTCATAGACCTAGGTAGGATAGGAGAATTGATAAGGGGAATAGAGATGATGATAGAGATCATACTGAGAAACAGAATAATTCCGTACGGGTACAACTCTTATTTGAACGAAGTGAAAAAAATGCGATCTTTGTTGTCTAATAGAACAAACACTAATACCTTAATTGAGTCGGTCAAGATCAAATCTGTTTATCAAAGTGCTTCTCCGATTGCTCAAGACATCTCTTTTCAACTGAGAAACAAAACAAGATCATTTCGTTCCATTTTTAGTAAAATAGTGAAGGATATTCCATTAGTAATGAAAAAAGGGGTTGAGGGGATCCGTATATGTTGTTCAGGTCGATCAAAAGGCGCAGAAATTGCTAGAACTGAATGCGGAAAGTATGGAAAAATATCTCGTAATGTATTTAACCAGAAAATAGATTATGCTCCTGCGGAAGTATCTACCCGTTACGGAATCTTAGGTGTCAAAGTGTGGATTTCATTTTGTAAAAAATAAGGGGGACATGCTTTTTCTAGAAAGGCTATTCTTCACTTCGGGCCCGGTGGAACTTGTTCCAAACGAGCCCTCTTCGGGCGAATTCATTTTTTCTGCCGTTTCCTTAGCGTTTCACACTAAGCAAGTAAACTACCTTTTTTATTTTTCATTTTTTATAGTTGCCTCTGCGGTTATCCTACGTATGAAAAGGGATCCCGTTTTGATTGCTCTTTTTCGTTCCCGCCCTCTCACAATGCGGCCCTTTTTCTTTGCAATAGCGTTTTTATTAATAATCTGTGTAAACATCCAAATAGCCGCCTGCGACGGGGGAATTCCTTCTCCCGTGCCAAGTTTACATCCGGAGGTTCCCCCCGACACCGGTGTTCCCCAAGGGGCACCGGTGCAGATTCCTGTCCCACCTGAAATTCCCCAACTAGAACGGCCTTTAATGTCCAGGGCTGATAGGTGGGAGGAACTTCAGCTACGGTTAAGTTTGTATTTCCTCGGGAGAAACAGTTGGTTGGACGTCGGGCAATTCGTGAGAATCCTGGAGAGGCAGGTGCCTATAGAAACAAAGATAGAAGCTGCATTGGTGGACGATGGATATAATCGGGAGGATATCCTACAAAAGAGGGCCGAAATAAGGGGAATCCTCTTTAACCGTGGGGTGAACGCGCTTTCTGAACGTACCTTAGATGAGTATTTGGACCAAATCGAAAGAAATGGCACTCGGCAGAGCACTCCCTATAGAAACGTAAGTAGGGCTATCCAGAATTTGGATCTAATTCTGTGACTCCTTCTTTCTCCCATGCTTTCCGTTGGTCAACAACCAACCACAGCTCTCTATAGTTCTTCACTACTCGTACAGGAAGGTAAGAACCACTTTTTTTCTGGAGGGAATCATTTTTTCTCAATCAAGAATGCCTCAACTGGATAAATTCACTTATTTCACACAATTCTTCTGGTCATGCCTTTTCCTCTTTACTTTCTATATTCCCATATGCAATGATGGAGATGGAGTACTTGGGATCAGCAGAATTCTAAAACTACGGAACCAACTGGTTTCACACCGGGGGAACAACATCCGGAGCAACGACCCCAACAGTTTGGAAGATATCTTGAGAAAATGTTTTAGCACCGGTGTGTCCTATATGTACTCTAGTTTATTCGAAGTATCCCAATGGTGTAACGCCGTCGACTTATTGGGAAAAAGGAGGAAAATCACTTTGATCTCTTGTTTCGGAGAAATAAGTGGCTCACGAGGAATGGAAAGAAACATATTAGATTTGATCTCGAAGTCCTCATATAGCACTTCTTCCAATCCTGGATGGGTGATCACTTGTAGGAATGACATAATGCTAATCCATGTTCCACACGGCCAAGGAAGCATCTTTTTTTAATCTCATTATTACTTGGTCGTTAGGAAGAGATTCTTTCTCGATCTGAATAGTGGAATGGAAGGCACTACAAGAAAGATATACCCCTTTTCAAATCGCCCCGCGAAGACGGACGTTCAGAAAGGTTATCGAGATTATCAATCTTTTTAGTGGGGAGGAATAGTGCGGGAAGGGAGCGAGACCAAGCCGAGCCACTAGGAGAGTAAGGACTTCCCACGTGTCAAAATGAATGCAGCCTCAACCAGAGAGA